CTTGCCTTGCATCGGACCAATGAGTAGCAACTGCTAATTCTAATACCAATGGTTGAGCTTGATTACTGTCAGGCGTTGATCCCTTGCTCAGTAGTTTCGAGGTCGTCCAAGACCACACTTGAAAGAATTATTACTATGGGCAGGTAAAGCGGTTGGTGTCTGCATCCATCACCAAGGGAAAGGTGGAACTCCAGATCAACTCTGTGGCAAGCAGGTTATATGAAAGTCCCACACTTTCTCATGGAACTGATCGGGTAACTCCCTCGCGGACAATTCAGATGGGAAACTCTTTCGAGCAATACCAAACGCCCCCGAGATCACTACTATAGACTTCGTTTTCCTCCTCCCCCGCTGGCTCGTGTTTCTCACCGACCCAAGGATCATGAAACCTCACTCTCCGATTACAGGAAATTGTACGAGGCCAGCTTGTCATTACATAGGTGCGCAAAAAGGACACTGCGCGAGAAGAGGCCCTGACGGCGTATCTAACGTGGTATAAGCTCTACCAACTTGTATAACTCGTACTTTCTTACTTCATACAGATCCACGTTAAGTCCACTGAATTTGATGAGGGATCCTAGGCTGAGACCCATGCCGAAGTCCTTGGTGATGATACAGTGAAGAATGACTGCAATCCACGTAAGTTTGCCTTTCGATCTACCTCTCTTTGGACAACTTTGAGTCCAACTTCTGCGGGCAGATAGAACACGTACTCCTATGAATTGGTTGATCTCTCCTCGGGCACTCCCAAATGACCCCGAGACCCCTTCGATTACAAAGAAACAACAAATTTAGACTACAGCCACATGGTATTTAGCTGACCTTGATTCCGAGGAATCTGATTCTAAAACAGAGGCCGAGGGATCTGGTGTGAAAACTGCTCCTGCGGCTCACTCAACTGATGAACACCAACCCAATCTCGATGAAAGACCTAATCCGAAACAACCCATCTTTACTAAATAAAGGAAAGAAGTGGGCGCCTACGTTACCGTTGTCTCGGTTGTCCTTAGCTCAATCAGTAAAAAGAGATCCACAATCTATTCAAGCAATAATCTTCGTTTGACCATCAGCCGAAAGTCATGTTGATTCCACAACACGAAAACTGGATTTGCGATCCCAGCACAGGAAAGCTCTATCCCATAATCTAGCGGATTTGAAAGACCCGACACACCGGCATTAGCCCCACCCCTGTTCATCAGCTGCACTTCCTTCAAAATAGGGGAATATTACCCCTAGCCCAGATCTAAGAATAAGTAGTATCTAATTCAGCATCGAGAAAGTCAATGTTGTATCAAGTTTTAGAATCATCTATTTGACTTCTAACCAAGTAAGGAAGCCTATGGGAAATCACCATGGAAGAAGAGGTGATTCCAGTTGACTCAGTTGGACGACCAAAATCATTATTGGATACAAAGCCATCGCGGTTGCCTGAGCCGAGTTATAGTCTGTCTGAGTGTCTACGATGACACTAAAGTAACGGACAAAGCCTCCCAAACCCCCGGACACTCCTACAGCAAAGGCCTTCAAGCCAACCAAGGCCGACACCATTCAACCGCCATTCAACGAGGGAACCCCGGATATCCCGACATTGAGGTAAGCCCGATTGTCTTACTGATTCTGTTGCCGAACAATAATCAATTTCTTTCACTAAATAGGTTGTATTTGGTCCCCTGAAGGCTCTACCTCCGAGGGAAAGGAAATAGGTCCCAGTAGCAAGCGATCTTAATCAGCCTTCTCCTTCTCTTTGATCTTTCCTGAAGGATACCTACTTCTTGGATGTTGGATGTGGGATACGCGCAATTGGGGCTTTGGCTTGAAACTACCAGCGCCTTGTTGTTAACTTTAGTGTTATAGCACGATAGGCTAGATTAGAATGTATTATATCTGGTATCCCGTCGATGAGCTTTTTCTGGGATTCCTCACCCTAGGAGAGATTAGAACCAAAAGATGGGCTTCTAGGCGAAGAGCGTAGGATAGAGAGAGATAAGCATCGGATATCTCGGTTGCAGCTGCCGCTGTGCGGTCTTGTAATTCAATTCTTTTTGCCTTCTTCTCTGAGAGTGAGGATAATCATAAATCAAGAAAGAAAGGAATGAAAGCAATCGAAAAAGGTAGCAGTCGTTAGGCCAAAAAGTGGAGAAGTAAGTAGGCCAATGCCAATTGAAAGCTAACTAGTTGTCCCTCTTCGATTTCGATGACAGGAAAGATCAGATGCACATAAGGAGCTGCACATGAAGAATGGCAAGACATTGAAAGAAGGGGTTCTGCACGAATGCCCTGTTGAGGAAGAGAAGGGGTTTGAGAAGAAGGCCTTCTCGTCTGCGATTCTCGTCTTCTCTATGAAAACTAAGACTCATAAACATCACACTGCCCTCTCCTCGACTCCACCAGATGATTACATGGAAGTGACTCCACCCACCCCAGATGCCTTGGTTGGTTCCACGACATTGTCATGTTCTTCTGCCGGCGGAGGACACTTATTCAAGTCCAACTGGGCCAG